GCCATATTTTATTATCTCATAAATAGAAATCAGAGATATATGGATATATCCATTTCATGTCAAAAGCGGATCCTTTCGATTTCTATATATAACTTTTAGACTCTATTTTCTTTTTTTTTTTCCTTTCTTTTAGCTTTGCTTTAGAACGTTCCCCCCCTTTTTTTTGTTTTTGTTTTTTGGAAATATTATCCTTGTCTTTGTTTATGTCTTGGATTGGAACAAATTACTATAATTCGTCCCCGCCTACGGATCAGCCGACATTTTTCACAAATTTTGCGAACAGAGGCTCTTATTTTCATATTGGTCATTCCTTAACTTAATTCCGAATCTATTTATTGGAAGAAAATATGGTTTCCTGAAATTGGGAACTTCTAATTCTATCCCCCCCCCAAAAAAAAAGAATGTTGAAGTTGGAAAAAAGTCTAATCGTTCGAATCTTTGTTCCGGGGTCTATAAATTATACGCCTTCTGGTTGAATCAAAATGACTTACTTCAATTAATTTTTATTTAATCTCCCGGTAGTATACGTATAAAACTACAAAACTACGTCGAATCCTTGCAGAAACATAACCTAGAATCAGATTTTCATTATATAAACGAACCTGGAACATACCGTCGGGAAGTGATTCAGTAATTAAATGAATCCTTTTTTTTTCTTTCATTCCTATTCCAGTTAAAATCCCTTCACGTATTAATTAATGTATGAGGAGTTATATTAGAAACCAAATCCGCTTTTTCTCTCTCTCTTTTTTTCACAAAAATGTAGGGGAGTTTCTCATCGAATTCGGGTATCAGAAGGATTACCATATATAACATAAAATTTCTCCGCCGATTCTTTCTAATCGAGCCTCTCGATCTGTCATTATACCTTGAGAAGTAGAAAGAATTACAATCCCCATCCCTCCTAAAATTCTAGGAATTCGTTGATAATTAGAATAGAGTCGTAGACCAGGTTTACTGATCCGTTTTAAATAAAAAATAGTTTTATATGATCCCTTCCTATTTCTTCTATGCCGTAGAGTTAAAACTAAAAAATATTTGTCACTTTCCCTATGTTTTCTCACGTTTTCAATAAAACCCTCTCGTAAAAGTATTTTAACAATGTTTTCGGTGATGTTAGTAGATAGTATTCGAACCGTTCCTTTTCTATTCATGTCAGCATTTCGTATAGAGGTTATTATGTCAGCAATGGTGTCCTTCCCCATGATAAACAAAAATGATTGTTGCCTTTGACTTTTAATATAATCAACATGCTCTTTTTTTAAATTTGAATTTCATTTGAATAGTTTTTTTTATCTATTCTATAAATGATAGAAATGATTTATATATAATCAATTTCTATATAAATTGATATATAATAATCAAAATAATAATATTATTATAATAATATAATATAAATTATATAGAATTATTTAGAATTCTAATAATGACATTAGAATAATTTAATTACAATATATGGGTCAGACATAATCTATTAATTAATGTATTTCATTCAAATACTATAAATATATCACGGTTTCGTCTTATAATACCTCAGGTGCTAATGAAATTATTTTAGTGAAATTTAACTGTCTCAATTCCCGGGCGATTGCACCAAAAATTCGAGTTCCTTTTGGATTTCCTTCTTGATCAATGACAACCGCAGCATTATCATCATATCGTATTATCATACCGTTGTTACGTTTGAGTTCTTTACAAGTACGTACAATTACAGCTCTGATCACTTCTGATCTTTCTAAAGGTGTATTTGGTACTGCTTCTTTGATTACAGCAACAATAACGTCACCAATATAAGCGTATTGTCGATTACTAGCTCCTATGACTCGAATACACATCAATTCGCGGGCCCCGCTGTTATCGGCTACATTCAAATGGGTTTGAGGTTGAATCATATCATTTTTTTTTATCTGTTCTTTCAGTGCAAAGGGCGAAGAAAAAAAAAGAAATATTGTGTGTCCACAAAAAAAAAGAAACCCACAATTGCAATTGTTTTTTTTTCATCCCAAAGACCTCTTTCCTTTGGTTCTAATTCTTATCCCGAAATAATGAATTGAGTTCGTATAGGCATTTTGGATGCTGCTATTGAAATAGCTTTTCTGGCTATATTTTCTGTGACTCCACCCATTTCATAAAATATTCTACCTGGTTTAACGACAGCTACCCAATATTCGGGAGATCCTTTTCCCGAACCCATACGAGTTTCTGTAGGTCTTACTGTAACTGGTTTGTCTGGAAATATGCGTACCCATATTTTTCCACCGCGGCGGGCATTTCGTGACATTGCCCGCCGCCCTGCTTCTATTTGTCTAGATGTGATCCAAGCGGGTTCAAGTGCCTGAAGAGCATATCTACCGAAGCAAATATGATTACCTCGATAGGATATTCCTTTCATTCTTCCTCTATGTTGTTTACGGAATCTGGTTCTTTTGGGGTTATAGTTGATGGTTGTTTCTCAATTCCATCTCTACTACAGAACCGTACATGAGATTTTCACCTCATA